ATATTATATTATTCTGTTTCTTCGTCTTTACAAAAGAAAAAAGAGAGGATAGAAATGAAATCTGTGACACGTTCCCTAAAAAAAAATCCTTTTGTAGCTAATCATTTATTAGGAAAAATCGAGAAGCTTAACATGAGAGCGGAAAAAGAGATAATAGTAACTTGGTCCCGGGCATCTACCATTATACCGACAATGATCGGCCATACAATTGCTATCCATAATGGAAAAGCAAATTTGCCTATTTATATAACAGATCGTATGGTGGGTCACAAATTGGGAGAATTTGCACCTACTCTTAATTTCCGGGGACATGCGAGAAACGATAATAGCTCTCGTCGTTAATAAGAATATGGGTATACATCATTCATTGTTGGGAGGTGAACCTTATGATAAAAAAGAGGGAACCGTATACAGAAGTATACACTTTAGGTCAACATATATATATGTCTGCTCACAAAGCACGAAGAATTATTGATCAGATTCGTGGGCGTTCCTACGAAGAAACACTTATGATACTAGAACTCATGCCTTATCGAGCATGTTATCCCATTTTTAAATTGATTTATTCTGCAGCAGCAAATGCTAGTCACAATATGGGTTTCAACGAAGCGGATTCAATCATTAGTAAAGTAGAAGTCAACGAGGGTACTACCATGAAAAGATTCAAACCCCGAGCTCGAGGACGTAGTTATCCAATAAAAAGACCCACCTGTCATATAACAATTGTATTGAAAGATGTATCTTTAGATGAAGAATATCTCATATGGTTAAGAAAATATGAATGGATATATAGAAAAAAGTCTACAAATATGATGTGTCGTGATAAGTATGGTAGTGGGGTAGTATGGGACAAAAAATAAATCCACTTGGTTTCAGACTTGGTACAACCCAAGGTCATCATTCTCTTTGGTTTGCACAACCAAAAAGTTATTCCGAGGATCTCCAGGAAGATAAAAAAATACGGGATTGTATCAAGAATTATGTACAAAAAAATATGAGAATATCCTCGGGTGTCGAGGGAATTGCACGTATAGAGATTCAAAAAAGAGTTGATCTCATCCAGGTCATAATCCATATGGGATTCCCAAAGTTGTTAATAGAGGGTAGACCACAAGGAGTCGACGAATTACAGATCAATGTACAAAAAAGGTTAAATTCTGTGAACCGAAAATTCAACATTGCTATCACAAGAATTGCAAAACCTTATGGACAACCAAATATTCTTGCAGAATTTATAGCTGGGCAATTAAAGAATAGAGTCTCATTTCGAAAGGCAATGAAAAAAGCTATTGAATTAACTGAACAAGCGGATACAAAAGGAATTCAAGTACAAATTGCGGGGCGTATCGACGGAAAAGAAATTGCACGTGTCGAATGGATTAGAGAAGGTCGAGTTCCCCTACAAACTATTCGAGCCAAAATTGATTATTGTTCCTATACAGTTGGAACTATCTATGGGGTATTGGGCATAAAAATTTGGATATTTGTAGACGAAGAATAATGTCCTTTCCTTGTCTTTCCGTTCTATCCAGCGGTGTAAAAAAAAATGACAAATACTTTCATTCTGTTTCCGTTCAATCAAAACAAAAATGAGCAATTACAATTCTAAAATTCTACAAGGTTGAATAAAAATTTGATTGATCATTTCATTTGGTATAATTGCTATGCTTAGTGTGTGACTCGTTGTTTTTTTCTGTAATTTAGTTTAATTTATTAATTTAGTAGGGTTCGGATTAAAAAAACAATGGATTGGCCCTTATAGTATGAACTAATAACTATAGAACTAATAACCAGCTCATTGCTTCATTTTATCTAGATACAAGGAATCGGTCACTATATGATGTATCGATCATATCGTTGTAGCAACTGAAATCCTTTTTGCAACAAAACAAGTAAAAAAAAAATCTGATTATGGGTTGTAAAGCGAAAATAGAGAGATGTGGATAAACGGAAGGGCGAGAGAAAGAGAGAAGAATAATATCAATGATATCTGAGTCCAATATGTATATATGGTCTATGAATAATCTCATAAAAGGCAATGTAAAATGTAATAAAGCATAAATAATGATTCGTCCATAACATAATTAGATTAATCTGGTTCATAGGAAAAAAAGAGCCTCGAGTCAATAAAAACTGAGTAGATTGACTCAGGAACAAATTGAATTAGAAGCTCCATTGCAGAGTTCAGACCTAGCTATTAATCGAGAAGCAATGGGAACGACGGAACCCGTGACTGCAAAGGATTCTATTGAAACCGAATCCTAATGATTCATTGGGTGGGATGGCGAAACGGACCAGGAACAAAGTAATTTATTCTGAGAGGTCATGGGCTGACCTGACCCTACGAATGAAACAGATATTGAAAGAGTCAATATTCGCCCGCGAAAGCCTTGTAAAATTTTGGGCGACTCGATCACGGGCAAAATACACATTTGTTATAAAAAAAAGTCTCTATAACTATAAATAAATAGAAATATTCGTCTAGTTGTAGATACAAATATAAAAATTCCTTCATGACATATTAAATCTCAAAAAATACCATGCCATGATTCGGTATATTATTCATTAAATACATGTTATATCCGTAATATTATGTAATCGTTTCATTCGTGAGGAGCTGGATGAGAAGAAACTCTCATGTCCGGTTCTGCAGTAGAGATGGAATTGATAAACAACCATCAACTATAACCCCAAAAGAACCCGATTCCGTAAACAACATAGAGGAAGAATGAAGGGAATCTCTTATCGAGGCAGTCGTATTTGTTTCGGTAGATATGCTCTTCAGGCACTTGAACCCGCTTGGATCACCTCTAGACAAATAGAAGCAGGGCGACGAGCAATGACACGATATGCACGTCGTGGTGGAAAAATATGGATACGTATATTTCCAGACAAACCCGTTACAGTACGACCCGCGGAAACACGTATGGGTTCGGGGAAAGGATCCCCCGAATATTGGGTATCGGTCGTTAAACCAGGTCGAATACTTTATGAAATGGGCGGAGTATCGGAAATTGTAGCTAGAGAAGCTATTTCAATAGCAGCATCAAAAATGCCTATACGAACTCAATTCGTTATTTCGAGTTCGGGATAGAGAACCAAAGGCAAGAAATCCTTGTGATGAAAAAAAAAAAATTGCAGGTTTATTCATTTTCTTTTTGAACAAAAAACATTTCTTTTTTTTTCTTCGCTTTGTTTTGCATTGAAAGAAGAGATTCAAAAAAATGGTATGATTCAACCTCAGACTCATTTGAATGTAGCGGACAACAGCGGGGCTCGAGAATTGATGTGTATTCGAATCATAGGAGCTAGTAATCGCCGATATGCTCATATTGGTGACGTTATTATTGCTGTAATCAAAGAAGCAGTGCCCAATATGCTTCTAGAAAGATCAGAAGTGATCAGAGCTGTAATTGTACGTACATGTAAAGAACTCAAACGTGAGAATGGCATGATAATACGATATGATGACAATGCTGCGGTTGTCATTGATCAAGAAGGAAATCCAAAGGGAACTCGCGTTTTTGGTGCGGTCGCTCGAGAATTGAGACAGTTGAATTTTACTAAAATAGTTTCATTGGCTCCTGAGGTATTATAAATACTAATAGACGAGACTATGATATAGTAGGGTAGATTATCTGAAATAGATTCAATTAATTAGTAGATTGTGTCTCACGCATATACCTTTAATAATTCAATTCATAAAATGAATATCATAAAAAAAGAAAAAAAAAAAAACACACACACACAGAGCATGTTGATTATATCAAAACCCGGAGGCATCCATAATTCTAGTTCGTCATGGGCAGGGACACTATTGCCGACATAATAACTTCTATACGAAATGCTGACATGGATAAAAAAGGAACGGTTCGAATAGCATCTACTAATATCACCGAAAGTGTTGTTAAAATACTTCTACGGGAAGGTTTTATCGAAAACGTGAGGAAACATCGGAAAAGCAACAAAGATTTCTTGGTTTCAACCCTGCGACATAGAAGGAATAGGAGGGGCCCCTATAGAACCATTTTAAAACGTATCAGCCGACCCGGTCTGCGAATCTTTTCCAACTATCAACGAATTCCTAGGATTTTAGGTGGAATGGGGATTGTAATTCTTTCTACTTCTAGAGGTATAATGACAGACCGAGAGGCTCGACTAGAAGGAATCGGGGGAGAAATTTTGTGTTATATATGGTGATCCTTCTGCTACCCGAATTGGATCTGTAACTTCCCATTTGTGAAAAAAAAAGAGAAAGGACAGATTGTCTAATATCACCCCTCCTCCATTAGTTGATACTTCAAAGAGGTTCCCTAGAATGAAAGAACAAAAATGGATTCATGAAGGTTTAATTACTGAATCACTTCCCAATGGTATGTTCCGGGTTCGTTTAGATAATGAGGATCTGATTCTAGGTTATGTTTCAGGAAGGATACGACGTAGTTTTATACGGATACTACCAGGAGATAGAGTCAAAATCGAAGTAAGTCATTATGATTCAACCAGAGGACGTATAATTTATAGACTCCGCAACAAAGAATCGAATTCTTAGGTGGCCTTTTCAACACTCTTTTCATAAGGATACAATTAGAAGTTCAAAATATTAAGAAACTCATTTTCTTCCAAGGAGTAGATTCGGAATTAAGGTAAGGAGTAACAAATATGAAAATAAGGGCTTCCGTTCGTAAAATTTGTGAAAAATGTCGATTGATCCGTAGGCGGGGACGAATTAGAGTAATTTGTTCCAACCCGAGACATAAGCAAAGACAAGGATAATCTTTCTAAAAAAGGACTCTCTAAAGGACCTGATGTAAAAAAAAGGATCTGTTTTGACATGAAATGGATATATCCGTGTATCTCTGACGCATATTTATGAGATGATCAAATTATGAGATGATAAAATAAAATATGGCAAAACCTATACAAAGAATTGGTTCACACAGGACTGGACGTATTGGTTCACGTAAAAATGGACGTAGAATCCCAAGGGGGGTTATTCA